CTATATATTAACGATCGGGAATCGTCGAGGTATTTGTTCAAATAGGTATAATCCATGTAATCGAAGAAACTATCAAAATGAAACGGTTGACGATAATAAGTATACGAAAGAGAAAGAACCCTATTTTTGTAGTTCCTATGATGCACTTGGAGCTTATCGGCAGAAACGAATCAATTTAGATAGTCCTTTGTGGCTCCGGTGGCGACTCGATCAACGTGTCATTGCCTCAAGAGAAGTTCCCATCGAAGTTCAATATGAATCTTTGGGTACCTATCATGAGATTTATGGGCACTTACTAATAGTAAGAAGTGTAAAAAAAGAAATCCTTTGTATATACATTCGAACAACTGTTGGTCATATTTCTTTTTATCGAGAAATAGAAGAAGCCATACAAGGGTTTTGTCGGGCCTACTCATACGATACCTAAGCTACGTAATTATGTGATACCGTGGGAATTCGGTTCTCTACGGCTCAACCGGTATCATAATTCCTGAATTTCTACGTGAATCAAGATCGAGGAAAGGAAGTCTTCAAATCACTGACTCAAACCCATTGTCGAATCCTACTCAGCGGAATATGGAGGTACTTATGGCAGAACGGGCCGATCTGGTTTTTCACAATAAAGTGATAGATGCAACTGCCATGAAACGACTTATTAGCAGATTAATAGATCACTTCGGAATGGCATATACATCGCACATCCTGGATCAAGTAAAGACTCTGGGTTTCCAGCAAGCCACTGCTACATCCATTTCATTAGGAATTGATGATCTTTTAACAATACCTTCTAAGGGATGGCTAGTCCAAGATGCTGAACAACAAAGTTTGATTTTAGAAAAGCACCATCATTATGGGAATGTACACGCGGTAGAAAAATTGCGTCAATCCATTGAGATATGGTATGCTACAAGTGAATATTTGAGACAAGAAATGCATCCTAATTTTAGGATGACTGATCCTTCTAATCCAGTCCATATAATGTCCTTTTCGGGAGCTAGAGGAAATGCATCTCAGGTACACCAATTAGTAGGTATGAGAGGATTAATGTCGGACCCCCAAGGACAAATGATTGATTTACCCATTCAAAGCAATTTACGCGAAGGACTTTCTTTAACGGAATATATAATTTCCTGCTACGGAGCCCGCAAAGGAGTTGTGGATACTGCTGTACGAACATCAGATGCTGGATACCTCACGCGTAGACTTGTTGAAGTAGTTCAACACATTGTTGTGCGTAGAACAGATTGTGGCACTATCCGAGGTATTTCCGTGAGTCCTCGAAATGGGATGACGGAAAAAATTTTGATCCAAACACTAATTGGTCGTGTATTAGCAGACGATATATATATGGGTCTACGATGCATTGCCACTCGAAATCAAGATATTGGTATTGGACTTGTCAATCGATTCATAACCTTTCGAGCACAATCAATATATATTCGAACCCCCTTTATTTGCAGGAGTACATCTTGGATCTGTAGATTATGTTATGGTCGGAGTCCCACTCATGGCGACCTGGTCGAATTGGGAGAAGCAGTAGGTATTATTGCAGGTCAATCAATTGGGGAACCAGGGACTCAACTAACATTAAGAACTTTTCATACCGGTGGAGTATTTACAGGTGGTACTGCAGAACATGTACGAGCTCCTTCTAATGGAAAAATAAAATTCAATGAGGATTTGGTTCATCCCACACGTACACGTCATGGACATCCTGCTTTTCTATGTTATATAGACCTGTATGTAACTATTGAGAGTCAGGATATTCTACATAATGTGAATATTCCACCAAAAAGTTTTCTTTTAGTTCAAAACGATCAATATGTAGAATCAGAACAAGTGATTGCTGAGATTCGCGCTGGAACATCCACTTTCAATTTTAAAGAGAGGGTTCGAAAACATATTTATTCTGACTCAGAGGGAGAAATGCACTGGAGTACCGATGTGTACCATGCGCCTGAATATAGATATGGTAATGTTCATCTATTACCAAAAACAAGTCATTTATGGATATTATCAGGAGGTCCGTGCAGATCCAGTATAGTCACTTTTTCGCTCCACAAGGATCAAGATCAAATGAATGTTCATTCTCTTTCTGTCGAACGGAGATATATTTCTGACCTCTCAGTGACTAATGATCGAGTGAGACACAAATTGTTTAGTTCGGATCCTTCCAGTAAAAAAGGGAAGGGGATTCTTGATTATTCAGGACCTGATCGAATCATATCTAATGGTCATTGGAATTTCCTATATCCTGCCATTCTCCACGAGAATTCTGATTTATTGGCGAAAAGGCGAAGAAATAGATTCATCATCCCATTCCAATATGATCAAGAACGGGAGAAAGAACTAATGCCCCGTTCTGGTATCTCGATTGAAATACCCATAAATGGGATTTTACGTAGAAATAGTATTCTTGCTTATTTCGACGATCCCCGATACAGAAGAAGTAGTTCAGGAATTACTAAATATGGGACCATAGAGGTGGATTCAATCGTCA